TTGTATTAGTTTCTATAATGGATTTCTTATGTGGAATACTAATGGATAGGGCCCCGTTGCTAAGTGCTACAAGATCTAATGCACTGGAACTCGTGGTTATGGACCCGAATCCTTTAGTATGGAACATTGTCTTTTCCAAGTAAAAACCCCTAGTATATGAAAGAATGAAAAGAAAAGGTGCTTTCGTTCTTGTGGAATAAGAAGCCCTCGTACCTTAATGAAAGGAAAATAGGAATTTTGCGTTAGGTATTTGACCAAATAGGATCGCCCAGTTCCTATAGAACCTATCACTAAAATACCCGATAGGGCTAAGCGGAACGAAAAGGGTTTTCCATGAGATGGTAAATGAAAACGATTAGCCCCACACGAGGTTTGGGAATAAGTGATTGTCTGATAATGAGCAAGGAATATACGTCTTTCTGCTAAAGAGGATCTATTAAACTCATAATTCATTAGATCCTTGTTAGCAATGTCAAGTAGGTATCATAAGTAAATGGATCCCGGTTGTTCAATCCTTTGATAACCAAGGTCCTTCTTTGCTAAAGAGAAATGATCACTATGAGTCAGACTCAATAGAATTGGATCCATTCCAAATAGCGAGAATTAGGATTCTTGATCCCTCTCAATCTCTCTTTCAATTCGAGGATCTAGAGAGGTGTTTTCATAGTCATCTCCGAATATTTGCCATCTCCGAATATTTTGATTTCATTTTTCTATGATATGTCTTTCTATATGAAAATTGGTTATTTACGATGTACGATGATCCCTGTTAAGCATCCATGGCTGAATGGTTAAAGCGCCCAACTCATAATTGGTAAATTTGCGGGTTCAATTCCTGCTGGATGCACGCGAACGGGAACGTTCCATAAGTCTATTGGAACTGGCTCTCTATCCATGGAATCTCATCCATCATCCATACATAACGAATTGGTATGGTATATTCATACCATAACATAAGAACAATAAGAACTCGAATTCTTATCGATACTGGAACTCAGAGCATAGGAGGGAAAGTCGATTTATGGATGGAATCAAATACGCAGTATTTACAGAAAAAAGTCTTCGTTTATTGGGAAAGAATCAATATACTTTTAATGTCGAATCGGGATTCACTAAGACAGAAATAAAGCATTGGGTCGAGCTCTTCTTTGGTGTTAAGGTAGTAGCTGTGAATAGCCATCGACTACCCGGAAAGGGTAGAAGAATGGGACCTATTCTGGGACATACCATGCATTACAGACGTATGATCATTACCCTTCAACCGGGTTATTCTATTCCACTTCTAGATAGAGAAAAGAACTAAAGGAGAATACTTAATAATACGGCGAAACATTTATACAAAACACCTATCCCGAGCACACGCAAGGGAACCGTAGACAGGCAAGTGAAATCCAATCCACGAAATAAATTGATCCATGGACGGCACCGTTGTGGTAAAGGTCGTAATGCCAGAGGAATCATTACCGCAAGGCATAGAGGGGGAGGTCATAAGCGCCTATACCGTAAAATCGATTTTCGACGGAATCAAAAAGACATATCTGGTAGAATCGTAACCATAGAATACGACCCTAATCGAAATGCATACATTTGTCTCATACACTATGGGGATGGTGAGAAGAGATATATTTTACATCCCAGAGGGGCTATAATTGGAGATACTATTGTTTCTGGTACAAAAGTTCCTATATCAATGGGAAATGCCCTACCTTTGAGTGCGGTTTGAACTATTGATTTACGTAATTGGAAGTAACCAATTAGGTTTACGACGAAACCTAGAAATCGATCACTGATCCAATTTGACTACCTCTACGGGATAGACCTCAACAGAAAACTGTTGAGTAACGGCAGCAAGTGATTGAGTTCAGTAGTTCCTCATAGAAAATTATTGACTCTAGAGATATGGTAATATGGAGAAGACAAAATTGTTTGAAGCACGCACAGAACCGGAAGCGCCCCTTGTTTCAAAGAGAGGAGGACGGGTTATTCACATTTAATTTGATGGTCAGAGGCGAATTGAAAGCTAAGCAGTGGTAATTAAGACCCCCGGGTGAAAATAGGGATGTCTCCTACGTTACCCATAATATGTGGAAGTATCGACGTAATTTCATAGAGTCATTCGATCTGAATGCTACATGAAGAACATAAGCCAGATGACGGAACGCGGAGACCTAGGATGTAGAAGATCATAACATGAGCGATTCGGCAGATTTGGATTCCTTTTCTATATATCCACTCATGTGGTACTTCATCATACGATTCATATAAGATCCATCTGTCTAGAGATCGTCATATACATCTAGAAAGCCGTATGCTTTGGAAGAAGCTTGTACAGTTTGGGAAGGGGTTTTTGAGAAAAAAGAAGAATCTACTTCAACCGATATGCCCTTAGGCACGGCCATACATAACATAGAAATCACACGTGGAAGGGGTGGGCAATTAGCTAGAGCAGCAGGTGCTGTAGCGAAACTGATTGCAAAAGAGGGTAAATTGGCCACTTTAA